AATTAGCAGTTCGCCCTGTTAATCCGCCAGGGCCCAAATAACTCAATTTTCTCCCATGAACGATTTGTGTCAATGGATTAGTTCGATCCAAAACTTGAGATAATGGGTGTAATCCGAAAAAGGATTCATAAGTAGTTGTTAACGGAGTTGAAGTTACCAAATTCTGAGGAGTAGGTATCAATTTATGCCTAATTGCTCCGGAGATAGTTCCCTTAACTACATTTTCTAAACGAGCCAGAGCCAACCCGAGCTGGTCTTGTAAAAGATCCGCTACAGAGCGAATACGTTTATTTTTCAAATGATTCATATCATCAAGTGTACCCATTCCAAATTTCATCCCAATCAAATGATCGGCAGCTGCTAATATATCTCGTGGTAACAAAAATATATTATTCTGAGGTATATTAAGATTCAGTCTCCAATTAATATTTCGGCGACCAATCCTTCCTAATTCACACCTTTGGTGAAAGAATTTTTTTTGTAATTCCTTACATAAGGATTCAGAAAATATTGGATCCCCACCTACACAAGAAAATTGTTGATAAAACTCCAAAATAGCATTTTCTTTTGACCCAATTTTTTTTTTCTCCTTATCGGTCAAGAAAGATAAGAAAATTTCAGGGTAGCAAACATTCTCTAGAATTTCTCGTAGATTCGAACCCATAGCTGATGATAGAACTAGAATAGATATTTTCTGTTTCCTACTCACCCGAGCCCATATTCTTGCTTTTTTATCAATCTCTAATTCTAACCTGCCTCCCCAATCTGATATTATGGTGCCGGTATAGACCGAAATCCCGTTATGATCCAATTCTGACTGGTAATAGATACCGGGACTTTGCAATATTTGATTGATCACAATTCTGTATATTCCGTTTACTATAGAAGTTCCAAGGGAATTCATTAAAGGAATGTTTCCAATAAAAATTCTTTGTTCTTGCATATTCCTACTGGTTTTCCAAATTAATCCCGCGGATACATATAATTCAGAAGAATATGTAAGTGATTCATAGACAGCATCTCGTTCTTTTATCAGAGGTTCTACCAATTGATATGTTTCCACAAATAATTGAAATTCAATTTCGTGATCTATATCTTCAATTTTTGGAAACTTCGAAAGTTCTTCTATTAAACCCTGATCAATAAACCGATAAAACCCTTCAAATTGTATCTGATTAAATCCGGGTATTGTAGATGTTCCCTCTTTTCCATCCCCAAGCATCTTTTTTGAATTTCCCATTTATCCGTTTATTGAAAAAATCCCATCCCATCTCTCATTCTTCACCGAATCATATCCATAGAATTCGATCTAACAATAATGGAATTTCTATTCTGTTTACTGAATCACATGAAATTTTATCCAACTCCAAGATATATGGAATGTATGAAATACGTATGAACGGAGACTAGATTCAATTGGAATTTTTTTATAAGAAATAGATCCAAATGGAACAGAATTGAGAAATACCGCTGGAACTTACGGAGTTTTGTAAAGACTAGAAAAACCAAGTAATTTCATTTTCACCTATGATATTACATATTCCAATTCGATTGCATACCATAAAAAATGTATTCATCATTGGATCTGTTCGAGCAGATAAACATATAATAAATAGAAAACTTTTTTTTTAACCACATTTCATTGTTCAAAAAAATATTTGCGGAAAAGAGATTGATTTTTACCCATTTTGAATAGAATAGTTAGAATATCATTGAATTGAAGTAGGTAAGAAAACTTGTGTTTTTTTATTTATTAATTTTTATTATTATTAAAATAAAAAAAAAATGCACAGATATATATGTCTCTTTTTCTTCTTTTATTGTGGTACAGTTCTGTTTGGGACAGCACATGCTGTGCTCTATCAAAAAGGAAATTTTCTCTTCAAGGGAAAAATTGAAATATAAAAATTTATTGAGAATTACTCCTCAAAAGCATCCCTAGAGAGATAAAATACCCCATTATAGAGCTATAGCTCTATAACACAACGTAACGTATGTTCTGATTCTGGGGTTTACATATACTCATCATTACTGTTATAATTGAAATTGAAGAAGATTTCTTTTTAATTGAAAAAACTCAATGTAGATTAGTTATAAATCCATTGATTTTCTTAATATTATTAGAAATAAAAAAATGTAGATTTTTTTTTTAATTCAAAAATGGTCATGAATTTACAGTCAATAGTTAATGGTTCTGGTTTGTCCTGGATTCTATATTTTGTGACTGAAAATCTATAGATATATATTTTTCGGAGTTGAAAAAAAAAAAGCAAATTGGAATCTAGTTTCTATCGTTTTGGCGGCATGGCCGAGTGGTAAGGCGGGGGACTGCAAATCCTTTTTCCCCAGTTCAAATCCGGGTGCCGCCTCAACAACAGACTTTAAATAACAAACGTAGGAATAGGAAAAGACTCTTGATACTTTCTTTTCGTTATTCTAAGCCCCCGGCTCTCGAGGTTCTATTCTCTAACCTAAAGTTTTGCCTATCAGATTCAAGGAAAACTTAAAGTAGTGGAGGGAAATCTGTAAATCTTTACTTGCCACTACTAATTGAGTTCCACTTACTGAGTCTTCAATTAGATTGGATAGCCAGAGAGGGAATTAAATTAATAGTTTTGGAAAGGACCTAAGATACTTTGGATATAGACTCATGAAAGTCTCGGAATGCTCCGACATTCAATCAATATTAGATTAGATGAAGAATTGCCTTTCATTTTACTTCAAAAAATAAAAAATGATAAAAGAAAGAAAAAGTCTTCTTCTTTCTACATGTGAGTCAGATTCCTTGGATACTTCGAAAAATGTCCGTTTGCTTGTGTTTACATCTTGTCGATTCTACTAGAAATTTTATAATAAGAATAACTCATTATAAGATAAGTGGATTTTTGGAGTAGTTCATCAATGGTGACCAAATGCCTCTCCCTTTTTTTGACTCTGCACCAGTGATTTCACTATTATTAGTAAACAATAATGGAATAGTTTCTTCATATTCATAGAAATAGGGGGCAGAATTCACATGGATATAGTAAGTCTCGCATGGGCTGCTTTAATGGTAGTTTTTACATTTTCCCTCTCTCTCGTAGTGTGGGGACGAAGTGGACTCTAAAAATACTTCTAATTGCGGTAATAATCAAACTCTATCAACCTGTATCAATTGTTTTCGTTTTCTAGACCGTTCGGCAATTTTTTTAAGATTTTTTTTTAGAAATTGGATTTATGTTTTGTTTTATTGACTCATTTGCTATTTTTATATCAGGGTTTACACGGTTAACCATTCATGGGGTAACCCCTTTGGAAATCTGAAGAAGCTTCCATCGAATTGGGATTATCGGTTTGGGATTATCTGTATTAAATGGATCAAACAAACAAATGAAATTGAGAAAGTATGTACATACATTTCATATTCTATTTCATTTATATTGACGTTTATAAAGAAAAAGAGAGATATAGGTGTATTCCTTTATATTAATATATTTCACTTGTATCTTTATACATTATAATAACCATAATGGCTAGTATGGTAGAAAGAGATCTCTTTCTACCATACTAGCGGGCCCTTTAGGATACTACTACTGAGTCTAATGCATTCCTTTCATTTAAGACGAGAAATTGAAATCTTTTTTTTTTCATTGATAGTAAAATTGTATTCAAATTAATCATTTTGACTAACGGTTTTTACGTAAATTATAAGTAAAAAAGCAGTAGGAACGAGAATGAAGAGTGCAGTAGCAATAAATGCAAGAATATTGACTTCCATAATTTAATCGTTTATTATTATTTTTTTTTTTTTCTTTGGAATATCTCGGGATTTAATCCCATAGAGATGAGAAATCTTTCGCTTGTAAACTCACTCAGATGAATTAGATTTCTATGATATCGAATGAAAGAAATATCATGAATAACAATATCGGAGCTATAAAATCGATTCATCGTCAAGAATTTAATAGTATAACATAGGAAGATCTTTTATCCACACCCAATACATAATGAGATTCTTGATCCAATCAAAAAATATTTATTTATGATTTTTTTTCCCGGCTTTCCTTTCTAAAACCTAGTAGTTTACTTTCCTTGTACAATCATCTGATGAAGTATCATAAAAAAACCTTTTCTACTTCGATCCTTTACAAAAAGAGTTTATAAAGAACCTTAAATAAACAATAGAAATCAAATAGAGAAAACAAGTACGAAGTTCAATTTGAAATAAAAAAATTGAAAGGGTTTATCATCTTTTTGGAAAACAAAGAAAGGGAATGTGACAAAGACGAGTCCCAGTCAAAAAAACGAAAATATTCAAAAAAATTAACTCGTTAATTTTTCTTACGAGTTTTTTATTCGACATCGCCTCTAATCTTTAAAAAGAGCATATTCATTAGGGAAGACGCATTTTATCTTTATTAAAAAAAAATCCTCTTTCCTTGGTTGGATTCGAACTATTTAAAATTCCTTGACTTCATAGAAAGAAAAGTATATATAGGTACTCTTGGCAAATGTATTATACGCTATCCTATTCCATTTTCCTACACGAATTAATGGGAGATCAGTTGACAAAAAGCGGAAACCCCATACAGTTTCTCTTTCTTGAAGTGTTGAATGCTCTAAATAATTATAATTAATTTACATATGTCTCTCTACCCTAGTTAAAATAATCGACCCTTTCTTTTGTTTTATGAAAAAAGAAAAATAAAACAAAAAGATAAATGAAACCATTTTCATCCCCTTGCCCAGAAACAAAAAGGGGAGTTGATGTATTGAATCCGCCGGGACTGACGGGGCTCGAACCCGCAGCTTCCGCCTTGACAGGGCGGTGCTCTGACCAATTGAACTACAATCCCATGGAAATCAAGTGGGTAGCTTACATATTCCTTCTTATGATTTCATTTTAATCATTTCAATTTTAGATTAAAATTTGTGTTTTGTAACAAAGAAAGTCACAAGTGATATATTGATATCTATACGGATATCACTTTAGTGAGAGCAAGACGGATTACTGGGTAATC